TTAAAAATAAGCTAATTTTAAGCTTTTGGGCTCATACCTCAAATATAAAGGATCTCCTTTTTTTTAAAAAATTAAAAATAAAGTGCCTGATTAAAGGATTATTCTGATAGGATAAATAAAGTAGAATTCTACCTTTATTATATTTTATAGAATTAAACTATACCTAATAGTATCAAAAACTATTGTGCATCTTACACTAAAATATAATTTTTTTAATAAAGAATTAATAATTCTAAAAAATTTTTAATTATTTTAAATTTATTTTTTAAATAACTCTAATAAAATATTTTTTATTTTTATTCTTTTTTTTAGAACTTTAATTGCAATCTCATCTAACTCTTGATTTGGATGTTGAATTGGTCTAGAAATTAATTTATTGAGATTTATCCCCCTTATTTCTTCTCCTTTTAATTTACTAGCATCAGAAGCTTCTTTAAAATATTTTTTAACTCAATCTATTGCATCTATTAATTTTTTATTTGTAATTTTATTAAAAATAATTTTTTTAAAAAATTTTTTTACAGATAATTTAATTTCAATTATAATTAATTCCTCATTATTAATAAAAATAGGATCAGCCCCCTTTCATTTCTGATTCCCTAATATTATTGAAGGATTATCTTGGTTTAATAGATTTATTTTAATAACTTGACAAAAAATTACCCCCATAATTTTATTATCATATTATTTTAATAAAAATTTTCTTTATTCAATAATTATTTTTAATATTATAATTGGAGCTATTGGAGGTTTAAATCAAATCTCTTTACGTAAATTAATAGCATTTTCTTCAATTAATAATTTAGGTTGAATAATTTTTGCTATTATAATTAGTGAAAATTTATGAATTTTTTATTTTTTTTTGTACTCCTTTTTAATTAGTATTATATGTTTTTTTTTTTATAATTTAAATATATTTTTTATTAATCAATTATTTATTAATAATATTTCTCCATTAATTAAATTAAATTTATTAATTAATTTTTTTTCTTTAGGAGGATTACCCCCATTTTTAGGATTTTTACCAAAATGAATCATAATTAATTTTTTAATAATAAATAAATTTTATTTAATAACTTTTTTATTTGTAATATCAAGTTTAATTATTATTTTTTTTTATATTCGTATTACATATTCATGTTTAATATTAAATTATTTTAAAATAAAATGAATAAAAATTTATTTAAATAATAATTTTTTATGATTTATAAACCTTTTTTCTATAATTTCTATTATAGGGATAATTCTTAGAACCTTTTTATTTTTATAAAATATATAAAGGTTTTAAGTTAAATTAAACTAATAATCTTCAAAATTATTTATAAAGTATATTTCTTTAAGCCTTAAATTATTTTAAGTCTTAGTATATTATTACTCCTTAAAATTTGCAATTTTATATCATTTTTGAATATAAGACCTTTATTAATAAAAGAAGAGAAAATTTCTTCGTTAATAAATTTACAATTTATCGCTTATACCTCAGCCATTTTATTAATTAGCGAAAATGACTTTATTCTACTAATCATAAAGATATTGGAACTTTATATTTTATTTTTGGTATTTGAGCAGGAATAGTTGGCACTTCTTTAAGACTTCTAATTCGAGCAGAATTAGGAACCCCCGGGTCTTTAATTGGAGATGACCAAATTTATAATACTATTGTAACTGCTCATGCTTTTATTATAATTTTTTTTATAGTAATACCTATTATAATTGGAGGATTTGGAAATTGATTAGTTCCACTAATATTAGGAGCCCCTGACATAGCATTCCCTCGAATAAATAACATAAGTTTTTGATTATTACCCCCTTCTTTAACTCTTTTAATTTCGAGAAGAATTGTAGAAAATGGAGCTGGTACTGGATGAACAGTTTACCCACCTTTATCCTCTAATATCGCTCATGGAGGATCATCTGTTGATCTTGCTATTTTTTCTTTACATTTAGCAGGAATTTCTTCAATTTTAGGAGCTATTAATTTTATTACAACTATTATTAATATACGAATAAATAATTTATCATTTGATCAAATACCTTTATTTGTTTGAGCTGTTGGAATTACAGCTTTCTTACTTCTTTTATCTTTACCTGTATTAGCAGGAGCAATTACTATACTTTTAACAGATCGAAATTTAAATACTTCTTTTTTTGATCCTGCTGGTGGTGGAGACCCTATTCTTTATCAACATTTATTTTGATTTTTTGGACATCCAGAAGTTTATATTTTAATTTTACCTGGATTTGGAATAATTTCTCATATTATTTCTCAAGAAAGAGGGAAAAAAGAAACCTTTGGATGTTTAGGAATAATTTATGCTATAATAGCAATTGGTCTTTTAGGATTTATTGTTTGAGCTCATCATATATTCACAGTAGGTATAGATATTGATACTCGAGCTTATTTTACATCTGCCACTATAATTATTGCTGTTCCAACTGGAATTAAAATTTTTAGTTGATTAGCTACTCTTCATGGAACTCAAATTAATTATAGACCTTCTATTTTATGAAGTTTAGGATTTGTATTTTTATTTACTGTAGGAGGTCTTACAGGAGTTATCTTAGCTAATTCTTCTATTGATATTACACTTCATGATACATATTATGTTGTAGCACATTTTCATTATGTACTTTCTATAGGAGCAGTATTTGCTATTATGGGGGGATTTATTCATTGATATCCTTTATTTACAGGATTGTCTCTTAATCCATTTCTTTTAAAAATTCAATTTTTTATTATATTTTTCGGAGTAAATTTAACCTTTTTCCCTCAACATTTTTTAGGATTAGCAGGTATACCTCGACGTTATTCTGATTATCCTGATTCTTACTTATCTTGAAATTTAATTTCTTCTTTAGGATCATATATTTCTTTATTAGCTGTAATACTTATATTAATTATTATTTGAGAATCAATAATTTATCAACGAATTGCCTTATTTTCATTAAATATAACATCTTCTATTGAATGATACCAAAATTTACCTCCTGCCGAACACTCATATAATGAACTACCAATTTTAAGTAATTTCTAATATGGCAGAGTATATGTAATGGATTTAAACCCCATAAATAAAGGTTTATCCTTTTTTTAGAAATGGCAACATGATCAAATTTAAATTTACAAAATGGTGCATCACCTCTTATAGAACAAATTATCTTTTTTCATGATCATACATTAATTATTTTAATTATAATTACTATTTTAGTAGGATATTTAATAATTAGTTTATTTTTTAATAAATATATTAATCGATTTCTTTTAGAAGGTCAAATAATTGAATTAATTTGAACTATTTTACCAGCTATTACATTAATTTTTATTGCCCTTCCTTCTTTACGATTACTTTATCTTTTAGATGAACTTAATAATCCATTAATTACATTAAAATCTATTGGTCATCAATGATATTGAAGTTATGAATATTCAGATTTTAATAGTATTGAATTTGATTCATATATAATTCCCACTAATGATTTATCTTTTAATAATTTTCGTTTATTAGATGTTGATAATCGAATTATTTTACCAATAAATAATCAAATTCGTATTTTAGTAACAGCATCAGATGTTATTCACTCATGAACTATTCCTTCTTTAGGAATTAAAGTAGATGCAAATCCTGGACGTTTAAATCAAACTAATTTTTTTATTAATCGTCCAGGAATTTTTTATGGGCAATGCTCAGAAATTTGTGGAGCTAATCATAGTTTTATACCTATTGTTATTGAAAGAATTTCAATTAAAAATTTTATTAATTGAATTAACAATCATTATTCATTAGATGACTGAAAGCAAGTATTGGTCTCTTAAACCACTTTATAGTAAATTTAGCAATTACTTCTAATGATAAATTAATTAAATATTTATTATAAAGAATTAGTTAAATAAATAACATAAATATGTCAAATTTAAATTATTATAATTATAATATTCTTTTATTCCTCAAATAATACCTATTAATTGATTATTTTCATTTATTTTTTTTATTATTATTTTTTTAATTTTTAATATTATAAATTATTATATTTTTAATTTTAATATTTTAAAAACAATTAATAAATTTAATAATAAAAAAATTAAAAATTTTTCTTGAAAATGATAAGTAATTTATTTTCAATTTTTGACCCTTCTACCAATATTCTTAATTTATCTATTAATTGATTAAGAACTTTATTAGGTCTACTATTTTTACCTTATTCTTTTTGATTTATTCCTAATCGACATTTTTTTATTTGAAATTTTATCTTAATTAAACTTCACAATGAATTTAAAACCTTATTAAAAAATAATTATTTTCAAGGTTCAACTTTTATTTTTATTTCATTATTTTCATTTGTTTTATTTAATAATTTTTTAGGATTATTCCCATATATTTTTACTAGAACTAGTCATTTATCTTTATCCCTATCTATTTCTCTTCCTTTATGGTTAAGATTTATATTATATGGATGAATTAATAATTATCAACATATATTTATTCATATAATCCCTCAAGGGACCCCTTCAATCCTTATACCTTTTATAGTAATAATTGAAACTATTAGAAATATTATTCGTCCAGGAACTTTAGCTGTTCGTTTAACAGCTAATATAATTGCTGGACATTTATTAATAACTCTATTAAGTAATATAGGATCTGTTATTCCCTCATATTTAATTATATTTTTAATTTTTACTCAAATTCTTTTATTAATTTTAGAATCTGCAGTTGCGGTTATTCAATCTTATGTTATTGCAATTTTAAGAACACTTTATTCTAGAGAAGTAAATTAATGAAAAATTTATATAGACACCCATATCATTTAGTAGATTATAGACCTTGACCTTTAACTGGAGCTATTGGTGTAATAACTTTAGTAACTGGAATAGTAAAATGATTTCATAATTTTAATATAAACTTATTAATTATTGGTTATATTATTACACTTTTAACTATATATCAATGATGACGAGATGTAAGACGAGAAGGAACTTATCAAGGTAAACATACAATTTTAGTAACAAAAGGATTACGATGAGGTATAATTTTATTTATTGTCTCAGAAGTTTTTTTTTTTTTATCTTTTTTTTGAGCTTTTTTTCATAGAAGTTTATCCCCTAATATTGAAATTGGATCAATATGACCTCCTTTAAGTATTAATCCTTTTAATCCATTTCATATTCCTTTACTTAATACAATTATTTTAATTAGTTCTGGAGTTACTGTTACTTGAGCTCATCATGCCTTAATAGAAAATAATTTTACTCAAACTAATCAAAGTCTTTTCATTACTATTATTTTAGGAATTTATTTTACAATTTTACAAGCTTATGAATATCTAGAAGCTCCATTTTCAATTGCAGATAGTATTTATGGATCCACCTTTTTTATAGCAACAGGATTCCATGGTCTCCATGTAATTATCGGAACTTTATTTTTATTAACTTGCTTTATTCGACATATTTCTAACCACTTTTCAAGAACTCATCATTTTGGATTTGAAGCTGCAGCTTGATATTGACATTTCGTAGATGTAGTTTGATTATTCCTTTATATCTCTGTATATTGATGAGGTAATTAACTATTTATATAATATATTTAGTATATTTGACTTCCAATCAAAAAGTTTAATTTTTTATTAATATAAATAATTATTTTAATAATATTAATTATAACCTTAATTTCTTTAATTGCAAATATTATAATATTTATTTCAATTATTTTATCTAAAAAATCTTTTAGAGATCGAGAAAAATGTTCACCATTTGAATGTGGATTTGATCCTAAATCTTCTGCTCGAATTCCTTTTTCTTTACATTTTTTCTTAATTACAATTATTTTTTTAATTTTTGATGTTGAAATTGCTTTAATTTTTCCAATTATTTACTTATTTAAAACTGTTAATTTTTTTATTTGAATAAAAACAAGTTTTTTTTTTATATTATTATTATTATTAGGAATTTATCATGAATGAAATCAAAATATATTAACTTGAACAAATTAGGGTTATAATTTAATTATTAAAATATTTGATTTGCATTCAAAAAATATTGAAATTTCAATTTACCTTATTTTAAATAAGAAGCAATAAATGCATTTAATTTCGACTTAAAAAATAGAGTATAATACTCCTTATTTATTAATTGAAACCAAAAAGAGGTATATCACTGTTAATGATAAAATTGAATAATAATTCCAATTAAATAATTGAAATATAAAGTTTAAAATTAAGCTGCTAACTTAATTTTTAGTGGTTAAATTCCATTAATATTTCTATTTATATAGTTTATTTAAAACGTTACATTTTCATTGTAAAAATAAAATATAAAATTTTTATAAATAAATTTATTTAAAAATTAAATAATTTCCTTAATATCTTCAATATTATACTCTAATTTATAAGCTATTTAAATAAATAAATAATAAAATTATTATTATTATAAATATTCATAAAACAAATCTAAATAAATAAATTTTTAAATTATTTATTTGAAAAATATTATAAAAAATAGAATAATTTTTTATAATATTTATTAATCCTTGACCTCTATATATTTCTCTTCAACCTAAATCAATATTTTTTATTAAATTTTGACCAAAATTTAAAAAATAATATGTAACTCCATATGTTGATAAATTAGGTATAAATCACATTAAACAAAGAAAACTTCTTATATTATAAGTTAATAAAAATTTACTTATTCTATAAATATTTATATTTCTAATTATATATCCTAATAAACCCCCCAATAAACTAACATAAATTACTATTATTTTTATATTAAAAGGTAAATAAATTAAATAAGGATAAGAAAAAATTATTCAACTTAAAAATCTTCCTCTAATTACTCTTATAAATAATAAAACTATTATTCTTTTTAATATAATATAATCTTCATCATATAAATTATAGATTACTATTAAATTAAAATCTATAATTATCGTATATATAATTAAACGCAAAGTATAAAATATTGTTAATCCAGTAGAAATATAATAAAAAAAAAAAACTAAAAAATTTAAATTTCTAAATCTTACTATTTCTAAAATTAAATCCTTTGAATAAAATCCAGCTAAAAAAGGAATCCCACATAATGCTATATTAGAAATATTTAAACATAATGAAGTTATAGGAATAAATATTCTAATTCCCCCCATATAACGAATATCTTGAATATCATTTATTATATGAATTAATACACCAGCACATATAAATAATATTGCCTTAAACATAGCATGAGTTAATAAATGAAAAAAAGCTAATTCAGGGAATCCTATTCTTAAAATTCTTATTATTAACCCTAATTGTCTTAAAGTAGATAAAGCAATAATCTTTTTTAAATCAAACTCATAATTAGCAGAAATTCCCGCTATAAATATAGTTAAAATAGATAATAATAATAAAATTTTTAAAAAAAATATATTAACTAATAATATATTAAATCGAATTAATAAATAAACACCTGCAGTTACTAGAGTTGAAGAATGAACTAAAGCAGAAACTGGAGTAGGAGCTGCTATAGCAGCTGGTAATCAAGAACTAAATGGAATTTGAGCTCTTTTAGTTATAGCAGCTAAAATAATTATAATTCCAATAATCTCTATTATTAAATCATTTCTTATAAATTCCATATAAAAAATATAATTTCAACTCCCATAATTTAATATTCAAGAAATTACTATTAAAATAAAAACATCTCCAATCCGATTTGTTAAAGCTGTTAATATTCCTGCATTATATGATTTTAAATTTTGATAATAAATAACTAAACAATAAGAAACTAATCCTAATCCATCTCAACCTAATAAAATTCTAATTATATTTGGACTAATAATTAATAAAATTATTGAAAAAACAAATAATAATACTAAAATAATAAAACGATCTAAATTTAATTCCGAATGTATATATCTTTTTCTATAATAAATAACTACAGATGAAATTAAACAAACAAATATTATAAATAATAAAGATATTCAATCTAATAAAATTGATATTACCACTCTAACTGAATTAAAAGAAATAATTTCCCACTCAAAAAAATAAATTAAATCATTTATAATAAAATAAATCATCATAATAAAATTTAATATTCTAAATATAAATAAAAAAATAAAACTAATAAAACAAATAGAATAATTTTTATAAAAAATAATTTAAAATGAATATTATCATATTTTTGACTCCACAAATCAATATTTTTATTAAATTATTTAAATAATTATTTTAAAATCAAATTATTAAATAATCTACCTTTAAAATTATTATATTTAAAGGTATTCAATGTAAAAATAATATTAAATATTCACGAGAAACCCCTATATAAAATCTATATAAACCTTGAAAATATTTACCATGTTGAGTAAAAGAAAATAAATATAATCTATAACCAGCTCTAAAAAAAGAAATTATAACTAATATAATTATAGAAAAATATGATCAACTTATTAAAGAATTAATTAAACTAATTTCTCCTATTAAATTTAATGAAGGAGGAGCTGCTATATTAGAAGATAATAATAAAAATCATCATAATCTCATTGAAGGTATAAAATTTATTAATCCTTTATTTATAAATATTCTTCGACTATGTAAACGTTCATAACTAATATTTGCCAAACAAAATATTCCTGATGAACATAAACCATGACCAATTATTAAAATATAAGAACCATTATAACCTCAATAATTTATAATTATAATTCCACCAATTACAATTCTCATATGAGCTACAGAAGAATAAGCAATTAAAGATTTAATATCAACTTGACAAAAACATTTTAATCTAATATAAAATCCACCTAATAAACTAATTCTTAATCATAAATAATTTAACTTTAAATTAATTTTTTGTAAAAAAATTAAAACTCGTAATAAACCATATCCACCTAATTTTAATATAACAGCAGCTAAAATTATAGACCCTGAAACAGGAGCCTCAACATGAGCCTTAGGTAATCATAAATGAACAAAATATATAGGTATTTTTACTAAAAAAGCAAATACTATTCTTAAATATATTAAATAATAATTAAATTCATAAAATTTTAAAAAATAAATTATAAATCTATTTATATTATTAAAAACATAAAAAATTCCTATAAATAATGGTAAAGAAGCAAATAATGTATAAAACATTAAATATATACCCGCTTGAACACGTTCAGGTTGATAACCTCAACCAATAATTAATAATAAAGTTGGAATTAATCTACCTTCAAAAAATAAATAAAATATAAATAAATTTATTACACTAAAAGTTAAATATAATATAATTAATAAAAAAATAACATTTATTAAAAAAAAATTATAATAATAATTTTTTTTTAATAAATTTTCTCTTGCTATAATTATTAAACCACAAATTCATATTCTTAATAAAATTAGACCAAATGATAATAAATCACAAGAAAAATAGTATCTTAAATTATTAAAAAATATTAAATTTAAAGTTAAATTCATAAATAAATAAGACAAAAAAAAAATTATTATTTGTACCATTCAAAAAAATTTTTTTTTAAAACATAAAGGTATTATAAAAATAATTATAAACAAAAATTTTATCATATTTTATAATAAATTAAATCTTTGAAAATAATCATTTCCATGTGTCCGAATTATTGATACTAAAATTGATAAACCTAAAGCTCCTTCACAAACTGTAAATACTAAAAATACTATTAATATATATATATCATATTCAATAAATCTTAATAATAATAATAAAATAAAAAAAATTCTTAAAACAATAAATTCTAATCTTAATAAAATAATCAATAAATGTTTATTTTTAGAAACAAAAATTAAATTCCCAATAATAAATATAATAAAAACAACTATTAAATTATATATAATTATCATTTTTTTTGTTTTTATAGTTTAATTTAAAACATTGGTCTTGTAAATCAAAATTAAGAAATTTTCTTTAAAAACTTCAAAGAAAGAATTTATTCCTATCTATAATCTCCAAAATTATTATTTTTCTTAAACTATTCTTTGAAATAACAAAAATTTTTATTTCATTATTAATTATATTTTTTTCTTTTATTATATATTCTCTAAATCATCCCCTTTCTATAGGTTTAATAATTCTTTTCCAAACTTTATTAACTTGTCTTTTAACAGGAATAATAATTAAAACTTATTGATTTTCTTATATTTTATTTTTAACATTTTTAGGGGGATTATTAGTTTTATTTATTTATGTTTCTAGAATTGCTTCAAATGAACTTTTTTTTTTTAATTTTAATATAAAATTATATTACTTAATATTCATTTATATCTTGTTAATTTTTTTATTTTTATTCTTTAATAATTTAAAATGATTAAATTTTAATATTAATAACTCAGAAATAATTAACTTTTCAAATATAATTATATTTTTTAATGAAAATAAAATTAATTTAAATAAATTATATAATAATCAAACTTCATTTTTAACTTATTTATTAATTATTTATTTATTTATTACTTTAATTGCTATAGTGAAAATTACTAATATTTTTTATGGACCTTTACGATCAAATTTTTAAAATTTAATGATAAATAAATTTAAACCTATTCGAAAAATACACCCTATTATTAAAATCATTAATGGATCATTAGTTGATTTACCTACTCCTATTAATATTTCTTCTTGATGAAATTTTGGATCTTTATTAGCACTATGTTTAATTATTCAAATTTTAACAGGACTTTTTTTAACTATATACTATACAGCTAATATTGAATTAGCATTTTTTAGAGTTAATTATATTTGCCGAAATGTTAATTATGGATGATTAATCCGAACATTACATGCTAATGGGGCATCTTTTTTTTTTATTTGCATTTATTTACATATTGGTCGAGGTATATATTATGAATCATTTAATTTAAAATATACTTGATTTGTAGGAATTATTATCTTATTCATATTAATAGCAACTGCATTCATAGGATATGTTTTACCTTGAGGACAAATATCATTTTGAGGAGCTACTGTTATTACTAATCTTCTTTCAGCAATCCCTTATTTAGGAACTATATTAGTAAACTGAATTTGAGGGGGATTTGCTGTAGATAATGCTACCTTAACTCGATTTTATACATTTCATTTTTTACTTCCTTTTATTATTTTAATATTAACTATAATTCACCTTCTTTTTTTACATCAAACAGGTTCAAATAACCCTTTAGGTTTAAATAGAAATATAGATAAAATTCCCTTTCACCCTTATTTTACATATAAAGATTTAATTGGATTTATTATTTTAATTATATTTTTATCTTTATTAACTTTAATTAATCCTTATTTATTAGGAGACCCAGATAATTTTATTCCTGCTAATCCTTTAGTAACTCCCATTCATATTCAACCAGAATGATATTTTTTATTTGCATATGCTATTTTACGATCAATCCCTAATAAATTAGGAGGAGTAATTGCCTTAGTAATATCTATTTTAATCTTAATTATTTTACCAATAACATTTTTTAAAAAAATTCAAGGTATTCAATTTTATCCTATTAATCAATTTTTATTTTGAATTTTTATTATAATAATTATCTTATTAACCTGAATTGGTGCTCGACCTGTAGAAGCTCCCTATATTATTACTGGACAACTCCTTACAATTTTTTATTTCCTATATTTTATTATAAATCCTTTAATTAGAATTTACTGAGATAAATTACTATTTAATAAATAAATAATTTATTTAATTAATAAGCTTTTATAGCATTTGTTTTGAAAACTTAAGAAAGAATATTAATAATTCTATTAATTTATACTAAAAATAATTCATTATATTAAAAAAATCTTTAACCCTATAAATAATAATAAAAAATTTAAAGATAAAGGTAAATATCTTTTTCAAGCTAAATATATTAACTTATCATAACGATAACGAGGTAATGTACCTCGAACTCAAATAAATAAAAAAGAAATAATAGTTAATTTTAAATAAAAAAATAAATTTAAATTATATCCACCTAAATAAATTAAAACAAATAAAAAACTTATAAATAAAATACTTGAATATTCTGATAAAAAAATTAATGCAAATCCCCCTCTTCTATATTCAACATTAAACCCTGATACTAATTCTCTTTCCCCTTCAGCAAAATCAAAAGGAGTTCGATTTGTTTCCGCTATCATTGAAGAAATTCAACATAATCTTAATGGAAATATAATAAAAATAAATCAAACTAATTTTTGATAATTAAAAAATATCAAAAAATTAAAATCTATAATTATTAATAAACTAGATATAAAAATTAATCTTAATCTTACCTCATAAGAAATAGTTTGAGCTACAGCCCGCAAACCACCTAATAAAGCATAATTTGAATTAGAAGATCAACCAGCAATTATTACTGTATAAACCCCTAAACTAATTACACAAAAAAAAAATAATACCCCTAAATTAAATCTAATTATATTAAAATAATAAGGAATTAATATTCAAATAAATAAAGATATTATAAATCTAACTACAGGAGAAAAATAATAACAAAAATAATTTGAATAATTAGGATAAGTTTGTTCTTTAGTAAATAATTTAATAGCATCAGAAAAAGGCTGTAAAATCCCAATAAATCCTAATTTATTAGGTCCTTTTCGAATTTGAATATAACCTAAAACCTTTCGCTCTAATAAAGTTAAAAAAGCAACTCCCACTAAAACTCCCAAAATTAAAATTAATAAACCAATAAAAATTATATATAAATCTTTTAAAAACATTTACTATCTATATAAACTTATTATATATTTATGACTTCTAAAACCATTACATTTTTTCTGCCAAAATAGTTTATATTATTAACCTATAAATTAAATAAATTTAATTTTTAATTAATGATATTCATTAAAATTAATTTAATTATAATATTTATTCCTTTCGTACTAAAATATTAAATTTAACAAAAGATAGAAACCAACCTGGCTTACACCGGTTTGAACTCAGATCATGTAAGATTTTAATGATCGAACAGATCAAAAATTTTAAACTTTTGCATTTAAATTTTATCTTAATCCAACATCGAGGTCGCAAACTTTTTTTCTTATAAGAACTAAAAAAAAAAATTACGCTGTTATCCCTAAGGTAATTTTTTCTTATAATCAATAAAAATGGATCAAATAATCACTTATTTATGGATAATTTTAAAAAAAGTTTTTTTTATTTTTTTATCACCCCAACAAAATATTAAATAAAATTTATAATTTAATAAATTTATATATAAACTAAATTTCATTTAATATAAAACTCTATAGGGTCTTCTCGTCTTTTTGATTTATTTTAACTTTTTAATTAAAAAATTAAATTCAATTAATTATTTTTAAGACAGTTTATATTTCATCCAATCTTTCATACAAGTCACCAATTAAGAGACTAATGATTATGCTACCTTTGTACAGTCAAAATACTGCAGCCCTTTAATATTTCATCAGTGGGCAGATTAGACTTTAAATTATTTTCAAAAAGACATGTTTTTGATAAACAAGTGAATATAAATTTTTGCCGAATTCCTTAAAAATAAATTTTAAAATTATTTATTTATTTTTTTTTAGTTTATTTACTAATTTTATCATAATTTCTTTAAATTTTTTATTATTTTAAATTTTTTTATAAAAAATTAAATCAAATTAAATTTTATTCAAAATTAAAATTATTTATAATAAAATAAAATTTATTAACAATATAAATTATAAAATTTTTAAATTAAACTTAAATCATTATAAAATTTTAATTTAAAGCTTATCCCTTAAATTATTTAATTTAATTAAAAATTAAAATAAATATTTATTTTAATTTTTAATTAAATTAAAAATTAAATTTTTTTCTAAAAAAACTAGATATATTTAAAAACGATTAACATTTCATTTCTAATTAATTATTTAAAATATTTATGCCACAATAACTTTATTAATTAATTAACCCTTTTAAATTCGAGAAATTTAAAAATTTAAAAAATTTTTAATAAACTCTGATACACAAGATACAATAAATTAAATTTACTTTCGTATAAATTCATTTTCATATTATTTCAAAATTCTTTTACAATACTAATTAACTATAAAAATAAAAATTTTTTCCATAAAAATACTTTAACCCCCATTAAATATTTTTATTTTAAAAATTCTTTTATTATTTTATTTTATTTTTAATTTTACCCCCTCAAATTAATTAATTTTATTAATAATCTTTTCAATGTAAATGAAATACTTTTTCAAGCTCTAATTTGTTCTTTCTAGAAACACTTTCCAGTACCTCTACTTTGTTACGACTTATTCCAATTTATTTATGAAAGCGACGGGCAATATGTACATATTTTAATTATTAATCATTTTATTAATTTAAATAAAATTACATTCAAATCCACTTTCAATTAAATTTTTCAACTTAATATTCATTAATAAATAATTTTATTGTAATCCATTATATTCTTAATTATAATCTGCATCTTGATCTGATTTAATTTTTATTAAAAATTTTAAAATATTATTATTATAATAAAATATTTTTTTAACAACGATATACAAAATAATAAATTAAGTAAATTTATTCGTGGATTATCAATTATTAAACAGATTCCTCTGAATGAACTAAAATACCGCCAATTTATTTAAGTTTCAATAAATTATTTACTATTTTAGTATTATTTATTTAATTTTTTAATAATAGGGTATCTAATCCTAGTTTTTTATAAAATTTATTAAATCATAAATTTTTAATAATTTTTTATTAAATTAAAATTTCACCTAATAATTTAAAATTTAAATTAATTTTATTTTTATTAATTAATTACTAAAAAAATTTAACTTAATTTTTGTATAACCGCAACTGCTGGCACAAAATTAGTTATTAATTTCGACATTACTAAATCTTAATTTCTTAAATTTTTAATGTTAATTACTACCCAAAAATTCAATTATTATTAAAATAATTAAAATTTCTCACTAAAATTTATATGTAAAATAAGTTCATAATAAATTTTTTTTAACCATAATAAATTTATTTATTCGTAATTTTTTTTGTATAGATTTTTTTTTTTTTTTTTTTATATTAAAATATTTATTGTATAATATAAATTTTTAATTAGTGAATATTCATTAATAAACTTTGAATAATTTCTCTTTTTTTTTCTTCATAATATTTAGTTTAAATCTAAAATGGCTATATAAACTTTTATAATTTGAATCAAATTATTAAAAATTAAAATAATTAATATTAATTTTTTCAATAATTTATTATATTATATATATATATATACGTATAAATATTTAATATAAAATTAATTGATTTAATTTGAATTTTTAAAATAAAATGAATTTTAAACCGTAGGTTTTAGTTTTTCACATAAATAATAAAAAAAAATA